TCCTACTCCTCTGGGTGTAACTCAACAATACCGGCATTTGTGGGTTCAATGCGAAAATTGTTATGGATTAAATTATAAGAAATTTTTTAAATCAAAGATGCATCTTTGTGAACAATGTGGATATCATTTGAAAATGAGTAGTTCAGATAGAATCGAACTTTTGATCGATCCGGGCACTTGGGAGCCTATGGATGAAGACATGGTCTCTCTGGATCCCATTGAATTTCATTCGGAGGAGGAGCCTTATAAAAATCGTATCGATTCTTATCAAAGAAAGACAGGATTAACCGAGGCTGTTCAAACAGGCAGAGGGCAACTAAACGGTATTACCGTAGCAATTGGGGTTATGGATTTTCAGTTTATGGGAGGTAGTATGGGATCCGTAGTCGGGGAGAAAATTACCCGTTTAATTGAATACGCTACTAAAGAATTTCTACCTCTTATTATAGTGTGTGCTTCCGGAGGGGCACGCATGCAAGAAGGAAGTTTGAGCTTGATGCAAATGGCTAAAATATCTTCTGCTTTATATGATTATCAATCAAATAAAAAGTTATTCTATGTACCAATTCTTACATCTCCTACTACCGGTGGGGTGACAGCTAGTTTTGGTATGTTGGGGGATATCATTATTGCCGAACCCAATGCCTACATTGCCTTTGCGGGTAAAAGAGTAATTGAACAAACATTGAATAAAACAGTACCCGAGGGTTCACAAGCGGCCGAGTATTTATTCCAGAAGGGCTTATTCGATCTAATCGTACCACGTAATCCTTTAAAAAGTGTTCTGAGTGAGTTATTTCAACTACACACTTTCTTTCCTTTGAATCAAAATTAGAACATTAAGTTCAATTATTTTGAGCAAACAAGTAATTAGTTTATCGGAATCCAAGTTAAAATTAGACGAATGGGGTTTTCTTTGTTGACATAAGATCTAATTATATAAAGAATCAAAAGTCACGGAAAATCCGCCCCTTTTTCTATATTCCTGATTATTGATCAAGAAGCCTCTATTAACAAGATAAAAGATGAAATTCTTATTTTCGTGAAATTAGGCAAATCAAAAAAAATATACTCTTCTCGTCATATATATAATGAAAATCTATAAAATATAGAATTTTTTACTTTTTTTATATCTTACGATAATCCTATTTTGACTAAGAATCCCTGATGGATGGGATTCTAACAAACCCTTCAATATATTCCATTTCAATATAATTATAAATAGAATCTAATTAATTTTTAAAAAACTTTTTGCTTAGTAAATGAAATTCGAAGACAAGAGCAAAAAATGAAGAAAATAATATCTCATCCATATCCTTTCAAATCTTTCATGTAGAAAGATGAAAAACTACATTATATACTCACATAGATACTTATATTTATACTTAATAGCTATTAAGTAATAATAATAATTCCAATTTAGAATTATCAAATTATAATAAGATATATTATCAAATTATAATAAGATATCTTTATATATAATAAGATATCTTTATATTATAAATATAAAATATAAATAATAATAACAGGTACAAATAGTAAATCGAGGTACCCATTCTATGACAACTCTTAACTTTCCCTCTGTTTTGGTGCCTTTAGTAGGCCTAGTATTTCCGGCAATCGCAATGGCTTCTTTATTTCTTTATGTTCAAAAAAACAAGATTGTTTAGAGCCGATGGCACAAAATCTCATCTATTTTTTTTTCAAAACTGACGCTTGTACCATAACACAGATATCTATTTAGCAAAATATGGTATAAGCGGCTTCCGCCGAAAAACTCTTATGTCTCCATGCTATAGGGATCAATGGATTCTAGCTATTTTCAAATAGACCCGAATCGACGGATAGCTGAACTGTAAAGTTGGTCTATCTATTTGGCTATCTTTAGTGAGATCATACGAAGGGTATGTTATTAGTTTAGATCTAACGAATTTAATGAATTACTCCTAAAGGATCACATCAAACTAGTGCTAGTTGATGCGAGTTACTTCGGAAAAAAAGGACTAAAGTCAAATTCATTTGGGGTATTCTCTCAATTCCAAAAAAATCAACTGGATCAAGTATGAGTTGTCGATCAGAACATATATGGATAGAACCTATAACGGGGGCTCGAAAAACAAGTAATTTCTGCTGGGCTGTTATCCTTTTTTTAGGCTCATTAGGATTCTTGTTGGTTGGAACCTCGAGTTATCTTGGTAGAAATTTGATATCTTTATTTCCGTCTCAGGAAATAGTTTTTTTTCCACAAGGAATTGTGATGTCTTTCTACGGAATCGCGGGTCTTTTTATTAGCTCCTATTTATGGTGCACAATTTCGTGGAATGTAGGTAGTGGTTATGATCGATTTGATAGAAAAGACGGAATAGTGTGTATCTTTCGTTGGGGATTTCCTGGAAAAAATCGTCGGGTCTTCCTCCAATTTCTTATAAAAGATATTCAGTCTGTCAGAATAGAAGTGAAAGAAGGTATTTATGCTCGTCGTGTCCTTTATATGGATATC